CTAAATTATCTTTAGATAATTGATTTATATTGACCTTTTGCGATTGAAACCATACGGAAAAATAACATTGACATAAATTAACAAAATAATATTTCCATTTATTCATAAGAAGCGGCGTATCCTTTGTTGCCAGAATACATCTTCCGTGATATCTAACATAATGTATGAAAGGATCCTTGAGCAACCCTAGGATCGCCGGAAAATTATTAATAAAGACTTTTAAAAAATGTTGTATTTTTCCATAGAATAAAATTCGCTCAAAAAGGACTTCATAAGATGTCGATCGTAAATGCGAAGACCGCTTGCGTAGAAAAAAAAAGATGGATTCGTATTCACATACATGAGAATTATATAAGAACAAGAAAAATCTTGGATTCAAAATTGATTTTTTTTTTATAGAAAAATCCTTCCAATTGCAATACTCGTATAGACAAAACCGAAAAAAATGCAAAGAAGAGGCATCTTTTACCCGGTAACGTAGGGTTTGAACCAAGATTTCTAGATGGATGGGATAAGGTATTACTACATCTAACACATAATTAAAATGTGATAATTTGTCTTCTAAAAAGGGAAATATTGAATGAATTGATTGTAAATTATAAGATTTTTTTAATTGTTTTCCTTCGAAAGAGGATCCTAATCTTAGGGAAAATGGAATTTCTACAATCACTGCAAATAAAACAGATATCATTTGATAATAGAAAAGACTGGTATGCCCAAAAAAGTGATTTTGGTTCAAATCCTTACTGGGAATAATCAAACGATTCTGTTCATACATTCGCAAAATTAAGCGTTTCACAATTAGTGAACTATATTTTTTTTCATAATCCACATTTTCGAAGAAAATAGAGCGATTTCTATTTAATCTATTTAAACCATGATCATAAGCAAGTACATAAATATACTCCCGAAAAAAAAGTGGATATAGAAAACTCTGTTGCCGAGCCCCATTGAATTCTAAATATCCTTGAAATTTATCCATTTGGATTGAAATTTGATTTGAACTGAAGGTAAAGTCTTTATTTTCTTGAGTTCTGAAATGACACATAGTGCGATACAGTCAAAATAAGGTATTAGACTACGAAAGCAATAGATACCTCATAAACAGGTAGACTGCTAACCGGATTCTCGATCTTTAATAGGTTTCTGTTCGTTATATTATAGAATAACAAAACAAGATGATTAGAAATCCTTTATTTTTTTAACCTAATCGCTCTTTTGATTTTGGAACAATATATATTATATATATATTTTTTTATCAATATACTGCTTCTTTTACACATCCATCTCCAACCTAACCCAAACGGACTAGGGAAAAAAATAATTAGGACTCATGAAAAATTTATAATAACACGCAAGAAAAAATTCCTTCCCATACCCGTATTAGGCACTAATCTATTTTTAACATTTAATTAGATCGGGTAATTTTTCAAATTACGAATGGAAGCTCGTTTCTTTTTTTTTTCCTGGAATCAGGAAAACTGGGTTTTTTATCCATCCATTTATATTTATTCACTTGACCCAAATTGGAATTCCTTTTTTTTTTTTTTTTTTCGACATCGAAAACGAAGGTTGTACCGATCAGGAAAGCAAAAAAAAATGTTATCTGAATTCTCCCTTGATACGACATGCTATTTTTTCCATTCATTCCTTTCAGGATCAGTCGTGGTCTTACAAACTCTACCGCGGATCTGGACGAATCCTTTTCTTCATATAAATGTGTAAAAGATGCTAGTCGCACTTAAAAGCCGAGTACTCTACCGTTGAGTTAGCAACCCCCAAAAAACAAAAAAAGAAAGTACTGCAAATATGTAGATACAACCAGAATAAAAAAAAAATCCAATAATGTGTGCGTCAGGGATAAATAGATCCATTTATCTATGAGAGAATTATATTTGGTCCATACACTGTTGTCAATATGATTGTTAATTTTTAACATAGTGAAAAGAACAGAAAAAATAAATAAAAAAGCTTAACCCCTTGGTTTGTTAGTTCATACAATGAATGAAAACTAAGCCAGTGTAGGGTAATCTCAAATCTTTTTATACTTTTTTTAGACCCATTTTTTATGGCCTTTAATTTGTTATGAATAATTCAAAAATTATTCATATAATATAATAATATATATATTTATAAACTAATATATATATTAATATATATATTAGAGATTTATATTCAGAATTAATATATTAATTTATATACAGTATTATTTTCTATACAGTAAAATTTTGTATTTATACAAAAATTAGAATTTATATAATATAGATCCAAAATTGTTTTCATAAATTTGTTTATGATTATAAAACATAGTAGTTGTTAGCAGGGTTTTTTTTAGTATTCGTACCTTAGCTAATAATAAATCGAAATTCGAATAAATCAAAATAAATATGATATGATGGGAGCGAAAGAGGAGGAAAGAAAAAAGTAGATAAAATTTGATACCAAGCTATATATGAGTCTTTCACATCCTCTTTTTTATATTTCATTAATTCAATTTCGTTTTATTAAGACTTAATTCCGTAAAAATCCCTGCCTTCTTTGAAATATCATGAACTGTTCTTGTTGGTTGAGCGCCTTTTTTAAGAAAATCGAGAATAACAGGAAGATTTAAATAAGTTTGATTTGTTATCGGATCATAAAAACCCACCTTGTGAAGATCTCTTCCTTCTCTTCGGGATCGAACATCAATTGCAACGATTCGATAAACGGCTCATTGGGATAGATGTATATGAATAATACCCCCCCCTAGAAACGTATAAGAGGTTTTGGCCTCGTACGGCTCGAGAAAAAAAATGCACTGAATAGAAGTTACCTCTCTGTATAAAATTCAAATATTAAATAGATTACTAAAAACATTAAATAAATTAGCCAGTATTGAAACCCTAAATATTTTTTCCATAAAAAGCATTCGTAACATTCGTACTCTCATAACTCAAGTTAAATAACTCTCAAATATCTCAACAGAGAATCCTTAAGTACTTTTTTTATTGAGTAGTCTCTAACCCTTTTTTGTTTGTCTCATTTTTTTAGAATCAAATTTGATTCTTCGTTCTAATCTAGTTGTTCAAACAATTGAAAACTGGATTTCCTTGTTTCAGGATTCTTTATCCTTACTTTGAATCTTTGGGTTTAGACATGACTTCGGTGATCTTAAATCGTTTTATTAAAAAAGGGCAGCAACAAGCCCCTTATTTTTTTTTATGATTTCTTTTCTTTCTATCAAAGAATCATATAAACGCTTGATTCACGCATGATAGACTTTTTATTCAAAGAATTTTACAATTTTCAGAAAATTTCCTTTTCCATTGTAAAATTGCTTGAAAGGGCTTTTTTTCAATATAAAAATAAAAAGACTTACGAAGTTGTTCCAACTTATTGATTCGCACTAACCCTAGATCCTTACTCCTGCGAAAGGAATAAAAACTTTATATTCTCCTCGAGCTCCATCCTGTACTCTTTTTTATATTCCAAAAAAGTGTAGAACTCTAGTAAAATAGAACACAAAATGTCGAGCCAAGAGCACCTCTATTCCTATATAAAAAGTGGCGGATCAAAAAATCCACAGCAGATCATGTCCTTCAATTCAAGTCGCACGTTGCTTTCTACCACATCGTTTTAAACGAAGTTTTACCATAACATTCCTCTAGTTTGTGTAATTGATTCAAGTATGGAATCATGAATAGTCATAGTTCAGTCAGTATATCGTAATCTATACTTTTTCTTTCTCTATGAATGGAATAGTGAATTTACGCGTAAAAGGTTCAGTCAGAATTCAAACGAATCCCATATTAGATTGTATATATGTAAAATCTAAAATTTGAATAGAAATCTATATTTATATATATATATATAAATATAGATTTTTTTTATTAACACTCTTAGAATCTATGGTTCTACCTTACTTAACCCGCATCACACACAAATTAAAAAAGCAAATAGATTTTTTTGAATTCGGTTGAAATGCTGAAAAATAAGGTTATTCTTCTTTTCATTTCAATATTTTATTCTTAAAAAATATTAGATTTTTAAACAGAAATTGATTCCGGTACTCTGGGACGGAAGGATTCGAACCTCCGAATAGCGGGACCAAAACCCGTTGCCTTACCGCTTGGCTACGCCCCATTTCGATTTTTATTCAAGACTACTAAAAGAGTAATATTGCTATTGGTTGTTCGTCAATTCAATTTAAACCCAAATTAAATATAGATTACATTGGTGTTAGAGTTTTGACACGTGTAGATAGCAAATCAAACTTACTTTATTGATCATTACATAGAATTCAATTAACATATTGTATGAAAATATTATTTCTTTAATTCTCATAAGAGAATGAAAGGATTTTTGATTGAGTAAGTTCAACAAAGTCTTTTTAGACTATCTTTTTTTATTTTTTTCCTTATATAAAAAATATATTAATAACTCAATCAAAATAAAATTATCCACAAGAACACCCATTTTTGTTATGCTTAATATATTTAATTTGATCTGTATTTGTTTGAATTCTGCCCTTTTTTCAAGCACTTTTTTAGTCGCCAAATTGCCGGAGGCCTACGCCTTTTTAAATCCAATCGTAGATGTTATGCCCGTAATACCTCTTTTCTTTCTTCTCTTAGCCTTTGTTTGGCAAGCCGCTGTAAGTTTTCGATGAAATTCTTAATACTGTCTTAAAAAAATTCACGATTTTGATTCTTCCAACAATTCCAAAGATCAAAAAAATCTTGACGTATGAACGAACTCTCAATTCAAACATGCAATTTTTTTGGTAGCCATACGAAATCTGGATCATTCTATTTCCTAAATTTTATCCTCTTTTCCCTAAATGAAAGAACCTAATTAGATTCGAGTTCACAAAAAAAAAATATCTAGATGTTGGTATGCAAATCTGTTTGAATATGAAAGCCTCGACTATATATCTTATTACAAATGACTTTCTGAAACTTTTTTTTTATTTTTTTTCTCGAAAAGAATAAATCACTTGATTTATTGGTATCAAAATTAGATATTTGGTATAAAAATAGAGAATCTATTCTCTTTTTTTTTTTAGTAAGATCTTGGAGATTGTGTAATGCTTACTCTCAAACTTTTTGTATACACTGTAGTTATATTCTTTGTTTCTCTCTTCATATTTGGATTCCTATCTAATGATCCAGGACGTAATCCGGGACGTGAAGAATAAAAAAGAAAGGTTTTTTATTGCTTTATTTAATTAGTGGAAATGGTCGAATTTTAGTAGGATTTTATCTATTACACATCATCAAAAGGAAAAAGGGAAAGAGAGGGATTCGAACCCTCGGTACGATTAACTCGTACAATGGATTAGCAATCCAACGCTTTAGTCCACTCAGCCATCTCTCCTAATCGAAAAGGGATACTTAATTAGGTTCATTAGAAAAAAAAGGCTTGAACTCCACTTTATTCTTAAAAAGCTTTATTTTTTTTATAGATTATTCTTTAGATTATATATATTTTTTCATTTTCTATATTTTATTATATATATATAATTTCTTTTTTATTATAGAAATATATTTATCACCTATTTATATTATATAAATATAAATATATATATATATATTACTATTATATAACTTTTTTTATAGAACTTTCTCAGTAATTCTATTTATATCAAAAATTTAGATAAAGATTAGATAAAGAAAAGGCGCGAACTGAAAAGCGAAATAAATAAAACCACAATAATAGAAATAGAGAATCCTTTTTTTATTTTGTCTCGTCAAAACACAAGTAAAAGATCTTTTTTATTTTAATAGCCTGGCCTGGTCAGTCCCCAGCCGGGCCTTTTTTGTTAAAGTTAAAAAGACTCATCCGATGAATTTTTAGACAAAAAAGATCTGAAATTGAAAAAAAAAAATGGAATCAAATCTGCTTTTACTAATTTTATTTAAGTCTACGCGTCAACCCTAGAATTTTCTAATTTTTTTTTTTCAATTTCAGATCTTTTTTATTACACCCCCGATTACTTTGTTCGACAAAAGGTCAATTTATATGTAATAATGGCATTGTAGCGGGTATAGTTTAGTGGTAAAAGTGTGATTCGTTCCTTTAATCCCTTTAATAGTTAAAGGGTCTCTTGGTTTGATTTATCTTCCGATCAAAAACTTTATTTCTTAAAAGGATTTAGTCCTTTCCCTTTCAATGAAAGATTCAAGGAAGATTATAGATTCTCGTAATTTGTATCCAAAGACTCTAATCAATTGTAAATTTGGATTATGAAATTCCGAAACATAATTTTTGAATTGGATGACTATTTACAATTCAATAAGTATAACAAGAGGATCCATGGATAAAGCTAGAAAAGTTTCTTTCTAATCGTAACTAAATCTTCAGTTCTATTCATTGTTTAGTATAGAAAAATTGAAGCAAAATAGCTATTAAACGAGAACTTTGGTTTACTAAAGACATCGACATATTATATTGTTTTAGCTCGGTAGAAACCAAATACTTTTCCTAAGGATTCCTTTAAATAGAAATAAAGAACGAAGTAACTAGAAAGATTGTTCGAGTTCTCCTGATCTATCTTCTAGAAGGATCATCTAGAAAGCAAAATTTTCTGTGAAAGCACCCAGACGGAAAAAAAAAGCTAACATAGATATTATGGGTTGAATTTTGATTTCGTTCCCGTCTTATTTTTTTTATTTGGGAATTTCTCCATCCATCATAAAGGAGCCGAATGAAACCAAAGTTTCATGTTCGGTTTTGAATTAGAGACGTTAAAAATATAAAAATGATCCATCGACGTCGACTAAAACCCTTAGCCTTCCAAGCTAACGATGCGGGTTCGATTCCCGCTACCCGCTCGAAATGAAAAATTGCCCTTATTAGAATTTTCTCTATTCGAATTGTCTAATAGCAATTGTGTATTGAATTCACTTCAATACACAATTGCTAAAAAGATTTCGCACATTCTTTTTTTTAACATCAAAAAAGGCGAAAAGCGTCCATTGTCTAATGGATAGGACATAGGTCTTCTAAACCTTTGGTATAGGTTCAAATCCTATTGGACGCAATATCAATATAGATATAAATATATTGATATTTATCTATTATTTACATTTCTATATATTATACATAATATATTTTTATTCTATTTCGAAAAAAAGATAAGAAAGAAATAGAATAAGAAATAAATTCTGAATGCTTTTAGATTTAATATTAAACAGATATTAGTTATATACTTATTTCTATTATATATATACTTAACTTATAGACTTCTATTTATAGAATTTTTAAAAAATTTCTTTAAAATTAAAGAATCAAAAAGAATCAAAAATAAGAATGATCAATTTCGTTTCTTTTTTTTTTTATAATTTCTCTTGAAGTAGAAAACGTTCCAGTTGCTCTTGAATACCTTCTTTCAAAACGCTTTCTGCTTCAGCGGTTAATGTCTTGGTAGAGGATATGATTTCTTGGAACTGAGGTTTATTCGTTTTTAAGTAAGTGCGTAACTGAACGAGAAATTTTCTTACTTGTCCAATTTCTAATCCA